ATGTCATAGTGTGACACTATATAACAGAAATCATTACATGTCAATACATGAAAAAAATATGCATTCGCCCTCGTTTTAGGGGTTTTTCGAGATAGCTGTGTATATTAAGGGGGAGGGGGGTTTTTCCCAAAAAAACATGTATTTGAGCCTTTTCTTTTTTTTAATCCAGGGGTACCTATATAAAATATATTTATTTCTAATATTATATATGCCTATATATAGATGTTTGTGGTTAAGAAATCTTAGTTTTTCCCATTAATCAAATAATTATTCTTAATAGTATTGAGGGTTAATAAAATGTTTTTATTAACTTATTATCTAATTATTCTTACTATATAATTGAATATTTTTTAATTAATGTTCCAGTTTTGGATATTATTATTATTGCCTTATCTTGACAAGAAAAAGATCATATGAATTAAGTAATTGATTAATAAACACTATGTCGAGTACAGGACAGATTTAATCAAGTGTTTGATTAAACCCGCCTAGGGTTAGTTATTGCTTCATTCCCCTAAAAAAAGATTGGGAGGCTCGATAAATCTTGAGACGATTAAGAGTAGAATGACAGTCGAGAAAGCTAGTGGGTAGTCAGGCTGACGAAATTAAGAGACGTATGCGTTTTAAGGTTGCCAAATGTCAAATTTGATCTATAATTGAGGAATAAATCATATTCAATACCACAAGTCGTGCAAAGGTATCCATATTAGGGTATTGGTCGGTTCTCGCCAGCCGTGACCGTTAATGGTTATTAATTTGATTCATTATTAAGAATGGTATATCCAATTTCGATAATTAACAGAAGAATAACTGCAGATAATAATTAACTATAGCATTGTGATTAATTAATATAATAGGGGTTAAAATATTATATGTAATGAAATAATTGAATAGTGTGTAATGGGTACCATACACACATTTGTAATGATATTGCGGAATGTCGGTTAATGCTTATTATACATAGTAATGTATTATGTGGAATGTCGGTTAATGCTTATTATACATAGTAATGTGCTTATGTGGAATGTCGGTTAATGCTTATTATACATAGTGGTGTGCTATTATTACTATAACCCTTAAAAGGGTATAAATAATATTTATGTATCCCTAACTATTAATAGGCGAAAATTAGATATTAGGGAATTTTGATCTTTCAGGATATAGTTTAAGTAAAATCTTGGCTTTGGGAGTCAAGGATGAGAGTTTAATCCTCTTTCTTCTGAGTTTTGGGGAAGGTTCACACTTCCAATCTTCGGTTTACAAGACCGATACCTTATTTTAGGCTACCAAGACATTTAAAGATTTAAAATCTTATTCTCTCACCAGCCCGCTAAGGGAAATAGAATAAGAATTAGTAAGAAATAGATAATTGAGGCTATTTGTCCAATAATAATGAATGGTTGTTCTACTGGTTGACCTCCAATTCAGGTTAAGATTATGGTGGTTGTGACTAGGGTTCAGAATAAGATTTGGGTGAGGGGTCGAAATGTGGAGCTTCGTTGTTTTGATGTATGTAAAAATGGTACTAATATGAGAATGATAATGGAGAATAGGAGGGCGAGAACTCCCCCAAGTTTATTTGGGATAGAACGTAGGATGGCGTAGGCAAATAAAAAGTATCATTCAGGTTTGATGTGTGGAGGTGTAACTAATGGATTGGCAGGAATAAAGTTTTCTGCGTCTCCTAGCAGGTTTGGTGAAAATAAGGTTAGGGTTACTAATAATAAGATGAGAATAAAAAATCCTAGAAGATCTTTATAGGAGAAGTAGGGATGGAAGGATACTTTATCTATATCAGAGTTGAGTCCGGTTGGATTGTTTGAGCCTGTTTCGTGTAGGAAGAGGAGGTGTAAAAGGACAAGGGCAGTAATTAGAAAGGGGAACAGGAAATGGAAGGCAAAGAATCGGGTAAGGGTAGCATTATCTACTGAGAAGCCTCCCCAAATTCATTGAACTAAAATATTGCCAACATAGGGTAAAGCTGAAAAAAGGTTAGTGATTACTGTTGCACCCCAGAATGATATTTGTCCTCAGGGGAGAACATAACCTACGAAGGCTGTAGCTATTAATAAGAATAATAAAATAACTCCAATATTTCATGTCTCTTTATTTAGGTAAGAGCCGTAGTAAAGTCCTCGAGCGATGTGTAGGTAAATACAAATAAAAAAAATAGAGGCTCCGTTGGCATGAATGTTGCGGATGAGTCAACCATAATTAACATCTCGGGAAATATGAATAACTGATGAGAAAGCAGAGGAGATATCTGGAGTATAATGTATAGCTAGGAAGAGACCGGTGAGGATTTGAATAATTAAACAAAGTCCTAGGAGAGATCCATAATTTCATCAGATTGAGATGTTGATTGGGGTGGGAAGGTCAATTAGTGAATTATTAATAATTTTAATTAGTGGATGGGTTTTTCGGATATTTATGTTCATTAGGTTTTTGTAGTTGAATAACAACGGTAGTTTTTCAGATTACTAGTCTTAGTTAAAATCTAAGTAAAAATATATGACTTATTTAATGTTTATTATAATGTTTGGTTTTCTTATAGGTTTAGTGGCAGTGGCTTCAAATCCTTCTCCTTATTATGCTGCTTTAGGATTAGTAATTTCTGCTGGTGTGGGATGTGGTTTATTAGTAAGTTCTGGAAGTTCTTTTTTATCATTAGTATTATTTTTAATTTATTTGGGTGGGATATTGGTTGTATTTGCTTATACTGCAGCGCTTGTTGCGGAGCCGTATCCTGAGTCATGGGGAGATTGATCTGTATTTATATATGTTATATTTTATGTAATGTTTTTAATATACATTAATAAGTATTTTGTTGGGGATTGGGGTTGGGGCTGATTTGTGGGTGATGAAATTAATGGTTTGGAGATAATTCGTGGTGATTTTAGTGGTGTAGCTTTATTATATTCTTATGGGGGAGGCTTATTAATGTTGAGTGGTTGAATATTGCTTTTAGCTTTATTTGTTGTGTTGGAGTTAACTCGTGGTGTTTCTTGGGGAACGTTACGTATAGTTTAAGTAATAATTAAGGTAACAAAAATTAGTGTAAGAAAGAAGATTATGAAATAAATTTTAATAAAGCCTTGTTGAGGGGATGTGGTTATTTTGATTATAGGTGTTTGTTGAATAAACATATTTTTTGGACCTATCTTTTCATTTCATGTCAAATCAATTAGGTGTGTAGAAATGGTTTGGGCTCAGTGGAGATTAATTTTAGGGGATAAACGGTGAATGATTGTGGGAAAATACCCAAGGAGGTTAGAGAAATTATGGGTGTCTATGGAGGGATTAATTTTTAATTGATGTTTGGTGAGGTTAGCCAGTTCTAAGGCTAGGAGAAGACCAATAGTTGTGACTAATATAGCTGAAATTTTAAGGGTAAGTGGTATTGTCATAACTTGTGTTTTGATAGGTATTATGTTAGAGGTAATTAATAGACCAGTTAAGATACTTCCATAAGCTAAGCGTTTGAGGGGTTTAAGAACTATTGGGTTATTTTCGTTGATTGGGACAAGAGAGGGAAATCGAGGTGAATTTATTAGGGTGAAGAAGATAAGTCGTAAGCTATAAATAGCGGTGAAGGAAGTAGCTAGGAGAGTTAAGGTGAGGGCTCAGGCGTTCAGGCTTGATGTGTTTATGGCTTCAATAATAGCATCTTTTGAAAAGAAGCCGGATAGGAAAGGTATACCTGTGAGGGCTAAACTTCCAATTGTAAGGGCTGAAGCAGTAAATGGTAATGTTTTGTGAAGTCCTCCTATTTTCCGAATGTCTTGTTCATTGTTGAGACTATGAATAATAGAGCCAGAACAGAGGAAAAGTATAGCTTTGAAGAAGGCGTGGGTGCAAATATGGAGAAAGGCTAATTGAGGTTGATTTAGTCCAATTGTCACTATTATGAGGCCTAATTGACTGGATGTGGAGAAGGCTACAATCTTCTTGATATCGTTTTGGGTTAGAGCACAGGTGGCTGTAAATAGAGTTGTTAATGCTCCTAAGCATAGGCAAGCTGATAAGATTAGTTTATTATCTTGAATTAGTGGATGAAGTCGGATTAGAAGAAATACACCGGCTACTACTATTGTGCTGGAATGGAGTAGGGCGGAGACTGGTGTAGGCCCTTCTATGGCTGAGGGTAATCAGGGGTGGAGTCCAAATTGTGCTGACTTTCCAGCAGCAGCTAATACTAGACCAAGTAATGGTAAAGTTAAATCTATATTTTTGGATAAAATAAATATTTGTTGAATTTCTCATGAATTAAGGTTAATAGCAAATCATGCTATACTAAGGATGAGACCAATATCTCCAACACGGTTATAAATAACTGCTTGTAAGGCTGCAGTATTGGCGTCTGCTCGGCTATATCATCAGCCGATTAGGAGGAATGATATAATACCTACTCCTTCCCACCCAATGAAAAGTTGAAATAGATTATTGGCAGTAATAAAAATAATTATTGTTATGAGAAAAAGAAGAAGATATTTAAAGAAACGGTTTAGGTTTGGATCTGTATGTATATATCAGAGTGCGAACTCTAAGATTGATCATGTTACGTACAAAGCTACAGGTATAAAGATGATGGAGTAAAGGTCAAATTTAAAACTAATATTAATGTTTATGGATCCTAGATTAATTCAGTTTCAATGGGTAGTAATTGATTCTATTCCTTGGTCAAGAAAAAGAAATAGGGGAATTAAGCTAATAAAGAAAGAGAGTTTAATGGATATTTTAACATGGGTAGATGCTCAATGTGAATTAATAGTCTCTTGTGTTGTATAAATATGTAATATTAGAGGATAAAGAAGAATGGCGAAGATTAGTAGGAATGAGGAGTTGAAGATGATTGGGTTCATAGCTTTTGCTTGGAGTTGCACCAAGAGTTTTTGGTTCCTAAGACCAATAGATAACTATTATCTTTCAGAAGCTTAAGTGAGCCATGGAGTTGAACCATGAATAAAAGAGTTAGCAGTTCTTTTTGTTCCGGACCTCTCTTGATGAATAAAAAGATTTTAACTTTTATTTTTAGATCCACAATCTAATGTTTTAATTAAACTATAAACATAAAATGTTCATCCTAAGATAAGTTCTGGTTTAGTAATAATAAGAATGGTAGGTAGAAGATGTAAATACATAAGTAAATGTTCTCGTGTATGTGAAGGTGAAAGGAAAAACAGGTGTTGTGGTGTGGGTCCTCGTTGTGTTATTAAATATATATATAAGGAGTAGGATGCTGTTAATAAAACACCAGTTCCTGTAAGGATAATGGTTCAGTTTGATCATTGAAATAAGGAGATAATAATAAATAATTCTCCTATAAGATTGGGACTAGGGGGAAGAGCAAGGTTAGCTAAATTAGCTAGGAATCATGAGGTACCTATAAGGGGTAAAATAATTTGAGTACCACGAGCTAGGAGAAGTGTTCGGCTATGAATTCGTTCATAATTTGTATTGGCTAGGCAGAAAAGTATTGAGGAGATTAAGCCGTGGGCAATTATAAGGGCGGTGGCACCAGCGAAGCTTCATGGAGTTTGAATTAAGATTGCTGCTGCTACAAGACCTATATGGCTAACTGAGGAGTAAGCGATTAAAGATTTAAGATCTGTTTGTCGTAAGCAGATGGAGCTGGTTATAATAATACCTCAAATTGCTAAAATTAAGAATGGATAAGCTATTTCTTTTGTTAGTGGATCAAGTATAACAATAACTCGTATTATACCATAACCTCCAAGTTTAAGAAGAACTGCCGCTAAAATTATGGAACCGGCGATGGGAGCTTCTACATGTGCTTTTGGCAATCATAAATGGATACCATAGAGAGGTATTTTAACTAGGAAAGCAATTATGCAGGCAGTTCATCAGAATTTGTTAGTTCAGGAGTAAAGGTTAATAGTGTTTGGGTATTGTAAAATAAGCATTGATAAAGAACCTATATCTTTTTGTAAAGTAAGTAAGGCAATTAATAAAGGTAATGAACCTGCGAGGGTATAAAATAAAAAATAAATACCTGCATTAAGGCGTTCAGTCTGATTACCTCATCGTGTAATAATGATGAGTGTGGGGATAAGTGTTGTTTCAAATATTACATAAAATAGGATTATTTCTGTTGCACTAAATGCTATAATTAGGGAAATTTGGAGAATAATTAGTAAAGAAATATAAATTTGTTGTCGTTTGTGGGGTTCTGCAGTTAAATGTTTTAGGCTGGCTAAGAGTATTAATGGGAGAAGTCAGCAGGTTAGTGTAAGTAGGGGGGCTGAAAGGGGGTCGATGCCTAGGAAGAGATTGGAATAATTTCAACCTACTTCAAGATCTCATTTAAATCAGAATAGGCTTAGTAGTGCAATTAAAAGACTGTTGGAAATAGTTGAAGTTCACACTCATTTTTTGGGTGAAATTCATGAAATTGGTAATAAAAGGGTGGTAGGGATTAGGATTTTTAACATTGTAGTAGATTAAGGTTATTAAGATGGTCCGTTCCGTGGGTACGGGTGGCTGCTACAAGCAGGGCTAGTCCTGAACTTGCTTCGCAGGCAGAAAAGGTTAATAAAATTATAGGTGCTAGGGATAGGGAGGGTGAGCTTATTGTTAGGGATCAGATGGCAATTGCGATAAATAGGGAAAGTATTATCCCTTCAAGACAGATTAGGGCGGATAGAAGGTGTGATCGGTTAAAAGCTAGTCCTGTAAGACTAAGAATGAATGCTGAGGTAATTGTAAAGTAGATAGGAGTCATAAGGTACTTATGGATTTTCACCATAATTTATTAAGTCGAAATTAAGGGTCTTTTTTAGACTAAATACCTATTCTGCTCATTCAAGTCCTCCTTGAAGTCATTCATACACAAGTCCTAAGGTGAGGAGAATAATGATGATGGAAGCTCAGATAATAGTAATGAATGGTGAATAAAGTTGATCTCCTCATGGGAGAGGAAGGAGTAGAGCGATTTCTAGATCAAATAATAGGAAAAGAATTGCTACTAGGAAAAATCGAATGGAGAATGGGAGACGTGCAGAACCTAGAGGATCAAAGCCACATTCGTAGGGGGATAATTTTTCATTATCTGGGTTAATTGCTGGTAATCAGAATGCGATAAATACTAAGATTAGGGAGATTAGGGTGGTAATTATGATAGAATATAGGATGAGGTTCATTACTTCTCCTTGGAATTTAACCAAGATTAAATGATTGGAAGTCATTTGTACTAGTTATACTAGAAAAGTTTTATGAACCTCATCAATAAATTGATACATAGAGGAATAATCATACTACGTCGACAAAATGTCAGTATCATGCAGCGGCTTCAAAGCCAAAGTGGTGTTCTGATGTGAAGTGAAATAGGATTTGGCGTAATAAACAGACAATAAGAAATGTAGATCCAATAATAACATGTAGGCCATGAAAACCTGTTGCTACAAAGAAGGTAGTACCATAAACTCCATCAGCGATGGTGAAAGGGGCTTCATAATATTCTATAGCTTGAAGGGCTGTAAAGTATAAGCCTAATATGACTGTAAGTGTAAGAGCTTGAATAGATTCTTTTCGGTTACCTTCTATAATACTGTGATGTGCTCAAGTAACTGTAATACCAGAAGCTAGGAGTACAGCAGTATTAAGTAGGGGTACTTCAAATGGGTCTAAAGGGGAGATTCCTGTAGGTGGTCAACAACCTCCCAGTTCTGGGGTTGGGGCTAGGCTAGAGTGGTAGAATGCTCAGAAAAAACCTAAGAAAAAAAATACTTCTGATGTGATAAATAAAATTATCCCATATCGTAAACCTTTTTGTACTGGGGGGGTGTGATGACCTTGAAATGTTCCTTCTCGGATAACATCTCGTCATCATTGAATTATTGTTAGGGTGAGGAGAATTAATCCTAACAATAAGAGTGAAAGGGTATGAAAATGGAATCAAATGGCTAGGCCAGAGGTCATTAATAGAGCAGAAATAGCTCCTGTTAATGGTCATGGACTTGGGTCAACTATATGATATGCGTGTGCTTGATGGGCCATTATTAAACGTTTTCTTGTAAATATAGGCTTAGGAGAAGTACGAAAACATAAGCTTGGATTATAGCAACAGCCACTTCTAAAATTGTGAGGAGAAATAAAATTATAGAGGTGAGGATAGCTACTGAAGGCATCACATTAATTAATACAAAGGCTGCGGTTGCAATTAGTTGTATTAAGAGGTGACCTGCTGTGAGGTTAGCTGTAAGTCGAACCCCAAGGGCTAAAGGGCGGATAAATAAGCTAATAGTCTCAATGGTGATGAGAATGGGAATTAAGAGGGGTGGAGTACCTTCTGGTAGTAGATGACCTAGTGCAATAGTTGGTTGATTCAGTATACCAATTAGGACTGTTATTAATCATAATGGAATAGCAAAGGCTATATTTAGGGAGAGTTGTGTTGTTGGTGTAAATGTATATGGTAAAAGTCCTAAAAGGTTAATGGTAATTAAGAAAAGTATAAGTGCTGTAAGAATAATAGCTCATTTATGTCCCCCGATATTTAGGGGTTGTATAAGTTGATATGTAAATCGGTTAATAAATCATGTTTGTAAAGTAATTAAACGATTATTGAGTCATCGGTTAGAGGGAGTTTGAAAAAGTATTGCTGGTATAATAATTGCTAAGACAATAAGGGGTATCCCCATTAATGATGGACTAATAAATTGGTCAAAAAAGTTTAGGATCATGGTCAATTTCAGGGTTCAGTTTTCTGTTTTTCAGTATTTTTTAGTGTGGGATCATAATTAAATAGATAAGATGTTAATTTATGTGGTAAAATAATTAGGAAAAATAATCAAGAGAATAAAAAAATTAGGAATCATGGACTTGGGTTAAGTTGTGGCATACCATTAAGGGTGGTTAGAAATCACCAATCTTTAGCTTAAAAGGCTAATGCTATATCTTATTTAGCTTCTTAATGAAGTTTCTTCTAATATTAATGAAGATCAATTTTCGAAGTGTTCTAAAGGAACTGCTTCTACCACAATTGGTATAAAGCTGTGGTTAGCACCACAAATCTCTGAACATTGTCCATAATAAACTCCAGGTCGTGAAATGATGAAGGCTGTTTGATTTAGACGTCCCGGGACTGCATCTATTTTTACTCCAAGTGCTGGTACTGTTCAGGCGTGTAAGACATCTTCTGCTGTCACTAGTACTCGAATTGGGGACTCTATTGGAACTACTATACGGTGATCAGTTTCTAGAAGTCGAAATTGTCCAGGATTTAAGTCTTCAGTTTGAATTATATAAGAATCAAATTCTAAGTTTTCATAATCTGTATATTCGTAGCTTCAGTATCATTGATGCCCTAAAGCTTTAATTGTGATGTGTGGATCATTAATTTCATCTATTAAATATAAGATTCGGAGTGATGGTAAAGCAATTATAATAAGAATAATAGCAGGTAGAATGGTTCATACGATTTCGATTTCTTGTGAGTCTAAAATATATTTATTAGTTAATTTAGTAGTCACTATTGCAATAATAATATAAAGGATCAAAGCACTAATAAGAAAGATAATTATTAATGTGTGGTCATGAAAATGGAGAAGTTCTTCTATAACTGGGGAAGCTGCGTCTTGGAATCCTAATTGTGATGGGTGTGCCATTAATTTAAGATTCGTTGGATTTTAACCAACAATTTTACCTTGACAAGGTAATGTATTTATTTTACTAGAGTCTCAAGAAAGTGGCAGAGTGGTAATGTGGTTGGCTTGAAACCAATCTATGGGGGTTCAATTCCTTCCTTTCTTGTTAATAAGTTGATTGTTGAACTTGTACAAAAGCTGGTTCCTCGTAAGTATGATATGGGGGAGGACATCCATGAAGTCATTCTACGTTAGTATTAGAGAGTTCAATTGATAAAACTTCACGTTTTGAGGCAAATGCTTCTCAGACAATAAATAATAAAATAATAACAGCTACTATTGAAATTATAGAACCAATAGATGAGATTACATTTCAGAGAGTATATGCGTCTGGGTAATCTGAGTAACGTCGTGGTATACCTGCTAATCCTAAGAAATGTTGTGGGAAGAAAGTTAAGTTTACTCCAATAAATATAATTAAGAATTGAATTTTTGTTCATGTGGAGTGAAGTGTATACCCTGTAAATAAGGGGAATCAATGAATAAAACCTGCTATAATAGCGAATACTGCTCCTATTGACAGAACATAGTGGAAGTGGGCTACTACATAATATGTATCATGGAGCACAATATCTAGTGATGAGTTGGCTAAAATAACTCCTGTAAGTCCTCCAACTGTAAATAAAAAAATAAAACCTAGGGCTCATAGTAGGGGTGTTTCTCATTTAATAGACCCACCATGTAGAGTGGCTAGTCAGCTAAAGACTTTAACACCTGTTGGGATAGCAATAATTATTGTAGCTGACGTGAAGTATGCTCGTGTGTCTACATCTATTCCAACTGTAAACATATGGTGTGCTCAGACGATAAATCCTAGAAGACCAATAGCTATTATTGCTCATACTATACCTATATAACCGAAGGGTTCTTTTTTGCCTGAATAATAAGCAACTACGTGTGAAATTATTCCAAAACCTGGTAAAATTAAAATGTAGACTTCAGGATGTCCAAAGAATCAAAATAGATGTTGGTATAAAATTGGATCTCCCCCTCCTGCAGGATCAAAGAAAGTTGTGTTAAGGTTACGATCAGTTAAGAGTATAGTAATAGCTGCTGCTAGGACTGGGAGAGCTAAAAGAAGTAGTACAGTTGTTACAAGAATAGATCAGACGAATAAAGGTGTTTGGTATTGTGAAATTGTTGGTGGTTTCATATTAATAATTGTGGTAATAAAATTAATGGACGCTAAGATAGATGAAATACCGGCTAAGTGGAGAGAAAAAATTGTTAAGTCCACAGAAGCCCCTGCATGGGCGAGATTACCCGCTAATGGAGGATAAACAGTCCAACCTGTTCCAGCTCCAGCTTCAACACCGGCAGAGGCTAGGAGAAGAAGAAGAGAGGGGGGCAGAAGTCAGAAGCTTATATTATTTATGCGTGGGAAAGCTATATCTGGGGAACCAATTATTAGGGGAATAAGTCAGTTCCCAAATCCTCCAATTATGATAGGTATAACCATAAAAAAGATTATTACAAAGGCATGGGCTGTAACAATAACATTATAAATCTGATCATCACCTAAAAGGGTTCCTGGTTGACTTAATTCAGCTCGGATTAAAAGACTTAAGCCAGTTCCAACTATTCCTGCCCAGGCACCAAAAATTAAATAAAGGGTACCGATGTCTTTGTGATTAGTAGAAAATAATCAACGATTGATTGTCACAGGTAAGATGGCTGAGAGTTAAGTGGCGGCCTGTAGTTCCGTGAAGAGAGGTTAGAGTCCTCTTCTTATCAAGTCTTGTAGTAAAGTTTACGTTAGATTGCAAATCTTAAAACGGAGTGGAATTCTCCCGGGACTTCTCCCGCCTCTCCGTCTTACGGCGGGAGAAGTCTAGATAAAAGTTCGCTGGATTGAACGCTTAGCTGTTAATTAAGATGTTGCAGGATCAAGACCTGTTTATCTAGAAGATTTTAGTTTAATTAAAGCATCTGGGTTGCATTCAGAATATGTGAGATAAAGTCTTGCAAGTCTTATCAGAAGTTAAGAGATTTAAACTCTTACTAAAAGCTTTGAAGGCTTTTGGTCTTATTAACCTAAATTTCTTATTATAATAATATTAATAATGTTGGAGTTAGGGGTAAGAGGAGTAAAGACATAGAGGTTGAAATAACGGTTAAGGTATTTATTTGAATGATTTTTGTTTGTCAGGAAGAAAATGAAAAGATGGGGGCTGGTGAGAGGGTGAGGGTTAGGGTATAACATAGGCGTAGATAGAAAAATAAGCTTAGTAAGGTTGCTAAAGCTATAATAGTGGCTGGGATAAATAAATTTTGTTTAGTTAATTCTTGAAGGATAAGTCATTTTGGTACGAAGCCTGAGAGGGGAGGCAACCCCCCTAATGAGAGGAGAGTTGTTAGTGCTATAATTGATAGGAGGGGGGCTTTGGTTGTTGAGATAGAAATTGAATTAATTTTTACTGAGTTGAGTGAATTAAAAATAAGGAATATTGAGGTTGTTATAATAATATAAATAATTAGGTTAAGTAATGCTAAGTTAGGTGCGAAATGGATAATAGTAATTATTCATCCTAAGTGGGCAATTGATGAGTATGCTAAGATTTTTCGTAATTGTGTTTGATTTAAACCTCCTCATCCTCCTACTAGAATAGAGGTAATTCCTATAATAATAAGAATATTGGGGTTAAGGAGTGGATAAAGTTGAAGTAGAATAGCAAATGGAGCTAGTTTTTGTCATGTGGAAAGGATTAATCCAGTGGTCAAGTTTAATCCTTGGAGAACTTCTGGCAATCAAAAATGTACTGGTGCAAGTCCAATTTTTAGGGCTAGGGCTAGTGTAATTAGTGTGGCGGAGGTTGGATAAAGTAAATCTGTAATATTCCATTGTCCTGTTATTCAGGCATTTGTTGTCCCTGCAAATAGGAGAAGTGCAGAAGCTGTTGCTTGTGTAAGGAAATATTTTGTTGTGGCTTCTACTGCACGTGGGTGTTGTTGATAAATTATTAGGGGAATAATAGCTATAGTATTAATTTCTAATCCTATTCAGATTAATAATCAATGGGAACCTAAAAATGTAATTGTGGTACCGAGACCTAAGCTAAGGATTAATAGAGATAATACAAGGGGATTCATTAGTAGAGGAAGGATTTTAACCAACATGGTAGGGGTATGGGCCCAAAAGCTTAATTAGCTGACTTTACTTAGGAAATAGTATAGTTGGAAATACATAGGGTTTTGATCTCTATGAGATAGGTTCGAGTCCTATTTTTCTAAGGAAGAGGAATGATTTTAACATTCATATCCCACTCTATCAAAGTGGTCCTTTAAATTCAGGCACTTTTCCTTATGTAAGGGGTGGTAAACTTGCTAATGAGGCTGGTAAGGTGATGTGTCATAGGATAAGGGCTAATGTAAGTGGAAGGAAATTTTTTCATACGAGATGTATAAGTTGATCATAGCGAAATCGTGGATAGGAAGCACGAATTCATAAAAATAGTATAGTTAATATGGTTGCTTTAATTATAAGATTTAGTGTGGAGATTTGTGGTGCTAGTGGATTATATGAGACTCCTATGAAGAGGATTACGGATAAGGTATTTATTATTAAGATATTTGAATATTCGGCTAGGAAAAATAGGGCAAATGGGCCTCCTGCATACTCAATATTAAAGCCTGACACTAGTTCAGATTCCCCTTCAGTAAGGTCGAATGGGGCTCGATTAGTTTCTGCTAATGTTGAGATATATCATATTATGGCTAATGGTCATCCTGGGATTAGTAGTCAGATTGTTTCTTGAGTAAAATTAAATGTGTGTAGTGTAAAACCTCCTGTCATGATAACTAGTGATAAAAGGATTAATCCTAAAGTAACTTCATATGAAATGGTTTGGGCTACAGCACGTAAAGCTCCTATTAGAGCATATTTTGAGTTAGAAGCTCAACCAGAACCGAGGATGGTATATACAGTTAGGCTGGAAATGGCTAAAATAAATAGTAATCCTAAATTAAGATTTAAAATTGAGTGGGGTATAGGTAAAGGCATTCATATAAGAAGTGCTAATATAAGTGCAGTGGTTGGGGTAATTAAGAAAAGAAAATGGGAGGAGAAGGAAGGACGAATTGGTTCTTTGGTAAAAAGTTTTAATCCATCAGCAATTGGTTGTAGGAGGCCGTAGGGTCCGATTACATTAGGACCTTTACGGAATTGTATATAACCTAGAATTTTTCGTTCTACTAAGGTAAGGAATGCTGTGGCTAATAATACTGGAATAATATAGGTAAGTGGGTGAAGGATATAAATAAGAATAAGGTCTATCATAGTTAAGGAGAGGAATTGAACCTCTGGATTAAAGAGTTTAGGTCTTTTGCACTTACCAGGCTCTGCCACCCTAACTAACTATAATCTTTAGTAGATTGTTGACCCCCCTTAACTGTTTTAGTTTATTTCAACAGATGAGGGAGAAGCGTGCCTATGGCATGGGCTTCATTTTCCCGGTCCTTTCGTACTAGGAAAAATATCTACATAGATAGAAACTGACCTGGATTACTCCGGTCTGAACTCAGATCACGTAGGACTATTAATCGTTGAACAAACGAACCCTTAATAGCGGTTACACCAATAGGATGTCCTGATCCAACATCGAGGTCGTAAACCCTTTCGTCGATATGGGCTCTTAGAAAGGATTGCGCTGTTATCCCTAGGGTAACTTGGTTCATTGATCAGGAAAATTTAATCCTGGGTCATTATTCGTTAGATATTCTATAGATCAGAACTGTCGTTCAGATTTTTAAGTAATACACTCAATCGATGAGGAGGTTTTTTTCTACTCCTCGGTCGCCCCAACCGAAAACATTAAGTTATACTATTATTAAAGTTTAAACCCTTAGGATTTAAGTAAAGAAATAATAACTTAAGTGTTTAAAGCTCCATAGGGTCTTCTCGTCTTATGGTTTTATTCCCGCTTCTGCACGGGAAGATCAATTTCATTGATTAGAAAATAGAGACAGTTAGACTCTCGTGATGCCTTTCATACAGGTCTTTAATTAAAAGACAAGTGATTACGCTACCTTCGCACGGTCAAAATACCGCGGCCGTTAAAACAATGTCACAGGGCAGGCGGGACCTCTTATACGGTGTTTGCAAGAGGCGATGTTTTTGGTAAACAGGCGGAGTCTATGTTTGCCGAGTTCCTTTATTTTCTTTAAATCTTTCTTTAAAACATTCCTGTGTAGGGTTAACGATTAGGTAAATGTGTTTTTCTTGTTTTTCATTATTAATATTATTACCTCAGGTTGGTATCGGATAATGATCAGTGATTTAATTCTTTCTGACTTACACTGGTGTTTGGAGAGGTTAATCCTCTAATTACTCATTTTAGTATATGTTCTTTTATTGTTTAAATAATAAAAAAACCCAATATTGGTTAGGGGGTTTGGAGTTGATATCGAAATTATAGGTGGGTTAAAGCTGGAGCTGTGACGCTTGCTAATCAGATGGCTGCTTTTAAGCCTACTGGGGCGAGGCCCTTATATAATATGATCGTTACCCACCTAATAAAGTTGTTTCTTAATTCAAAAGAGGTGTACCTCTTTTGAATAACTAATAATTTTTACAATTTTTCTTACTTAGGAATCTAATTTGATGAATTGAATAATTATTGCAGAATTTAAGTTCTTTTCTTGGGTAACCAGCTATTACTAGGCTCGGTAGGCTTTTTACCTCTACTTGGGAGTCGCCCCACTCTTTTGCCACAGAGACGGGTTAGCTCTAATATGCTGCTCCGAAGTAGCTCGTCTAGTTTCGGGAAGGTGGACTTCAGGTCTTTTTGCCCACTTGTTCTCACTAAATCATGATGCAAAAGGTACAGGGTTTTATCTTTGCTTTTTATTACTTTAATGATTTGTTTCATTTCTTTTTCAGCTTTCCCTTGCGGTACTTTCTCTATAGCGCTAAGTATTTCTGTTCTATCACCTATACTAGGATTGTGAAAATGTTTTAAGTATAAAATATTAATATGTATTTATTAGTAATATTGTAACTAATTAATGGTGGTCAGGCTAGTTTTAAGGTTCAATATAACTCGAATTGCACGTGTATTTCCTCGGTGTAAGTGAGGTGCTTTACTAATTTAGCTATATTTTGATTATTCTAAGTACACTTTCCAGTACACTTACCATGTTACGACTTGCCTCCTCTTGTGAAATGAGATTATTTATAAAAGGAAAAGATTGAGATTGAGGAGAGTGACGGGCGGTGTGTGCGCGCCTCAGAGCCGGTTTCAGAAAAATTTCCTAAGTTTTTCTTACTGCTAAATCCACCTTGTTAATAATTTTTCATTTTATTGTCCGTATTTTCTTGAAAGAAAATGTAGCCCATTTCTTTCCACTTCATTCGCTACACCTCGACCTGACGTTTTGGAGAGATCCATTATGCTTACTTTTATACCCTCATGGGGTGAGCTGACGACGGCGGTATATAGGCGGTAAAAGGCAAGAAGTGGTAAGGTTTAACGTGGATTATCGGTTATAGAACAGGCTCCTCTAGGGGGGTCTGGGGCACCGCCAAGTCCTTTGGGTTTAAAGCTAGCGCTTGTAGTACTCAGGCGGACTAAGGTAAAGTAATAGGAATGGTCTATTTAAGGTTAAGCATAGTAGGGTATCTAATCCTAGTTTGTGTCTTAACTCTCGTGAGGTCAAAAGTTCTAAATCAGTTAAAGTCACTTTCGTTGGTGTATTATTCTTTTTATAATTGCGTATAACAGCTTTATAAAGTTATAACTTTAGTAATTTTTAGTTTTTTCTAATCACCCTTTACGCCGTAAAATATTAATGTGAGTTACTCGTATAACCGCGGTGGCTGGCACGAGATTAACCAACTCTTTTGGCTATAACTGGTTCAAGCTTACGCTTATCATCCAATGTTTATCACTGCTGAATTCCCTTGGGGGTGTGGCTAGGCGAGGTGTCATGGGTCATGCACAATGTATATGCCTGATACCAGCTCCTAAACAAATAAAGAGTATGATTAGGGCGTTTTCACTAGTTTGCAGAAACTTGCATGTGTAAATTTAGTCAAAATTAATACTGAGGCCAGGACCAAACCTTCAGTGCTTGTGAAAGTTTTTAAATTTTATCTTAGCATCTTCAGTGCTATGCTTTGCGTTAAGCTACACTAGC